ATTCAAACCTGGTATGATTCCTGAATTTGTAATAGATCCATGAAGTAAGGAGTTGTTGAGAAATCTTAAACTGGAAAGAGGGGCATTTTTTTTTTTAATTCCTATGGAACCCTATAAATAGAACCACGGTCCAGCTGTAATCATAGTATAAAATATGAATTCATCAGATCAGACGATTCGTTCCAATTCATTGGTTTAATCCGGTATAAATATCAGAAAAAGACGACTCAAAACAAACAAAAGATATATCATGTTTTTAATGGCTTTTCACAAGAAATAAGTTTTTTTTATCCCTTCCGAAGGAAGATCTTTCTTTGATGAAAAGTTTTCTATTTTTTCTATTCTATTTATAATTTTTATAATAGTTTATAATAGATAGGTCATACCTATACTGCAACAATATAAATACTGCAATACTATGAATAACTCGCTATTCACTCGGTTTCTGGACCATAATCATAAGATTCTGTAGGAGAGATGGCCGAGTGGTTCAAGGCGTAGCATTGGAACTGCTATGTAGGCTTTTGTTTACCGAGGGTTCGAATCCCTCTCTTTCCGTACCCTCGCCTAATTCACGAACATTACTGACCGAAATGTATCAAATAAAATAACAACAATAGATACCATTATTATTCCAACAAACAATTAGAACTTTCTTAAATTTTTATATCGATTTTCTATTTTATATTCCTAATTGTGATTGCTGCGGTACACAAAATCTTGGAAAGAGTAGCCAAGGCATGAAAATATCCCCTCGATCCATTTATGATACATGAATGAATGGGAGAAAAATCCAGATCAAGCGCCTTTCCTTTACCTTAGGTCGATTTACTTCGCCAAAAAGGGGGTCAAAATTCTCCGAAGCCTTGTTTTTTGTTATTTTAGTTAGGTTCAAGTCTGACGGGAATAATATTCTACGACTAGTAATTCATTTATTTTCAAACCGACCCACTTACTATCTATTATTTGATTGACTGATCCTTTATATTGGGATGAGTGAAGAGTCAAATGTTTTGGCAATTCCTCATGGGGGGATGAATCAAGATAATTTTGAATAAGAGCTCTGGATCTTTGTTCATCCCTTGTAGTAATAATATCTCGGGGTTTGCATCGATAACTTGGTATATCTACTATACGACCATTAACCAAAATATGCCTATGGTTAACTAATTGTCGGGCTCCAGGAATGGTCGAAGCCATACCTAATCGAAAAAGGATGTTATCCAAACGCATTTCAAGTAATTGTAGTAAAACCTGACCTGTTGATCCTTTGGCTTTTCCGGCGATATGAACGTATTTAAGTAATTGTCTCTCCGTCAGACCATAATGAAAACGCAATTTTTGTTTTTCTTCTAGACGAATACGATATTGAGATCTTTTCCCGGAGCGCGATTGGTTTCTAAGATCACTTCCGGGTGTTGGCCTTTTACTAGTTAGTCCCGGTAAAACACCCAGACGGCGTATTTTTTTGAAACGAGGCCCTCGGTAACGAGACATAAAGACTCCTTATTTTATTGAAATTTTTTTTTACAGAATAAACCTAAATTAAGACTGAACTAAACGATAAACGAAGCTAAATCCAAAAAAGTACTGTATTACAAGAATGAGATGAATTGTATCAATATCCAGACTCTTTTGTATATATATAGGAAGTTAGGTATACTTTTTCTTATTTGTTCGGTAGAGATCTAATTGCTCCGATCCATTTTTTATTCATAGTTGGAAGTTTTTACGCCATAATGGATCAGCGATCCTTGGAGAAGAAGAAGTCTTTAAAATATTCCTTTAGTTCAAGGAGACATTATTAATTATGTATTATGTAAAAAAAAGAACAAAGAGATAAAAGCCGGCTATCGGAATCGAACCGATGACCATCGCATTACAAATGCGATGCTCTAACCTCTGAGCTAAGCAGGCTCACATAGAAAAAATTGTGCTGTGCATAGGACTTTAGTAAACTGCTAGAATCTTAGCTATTGCCTATATAATAATTCATAATGATGAATATACTATTATGTAATATATAGAATATTATATGATATATATCATATAAAAAGTAAATATGGAGGAAAAAGCCCGCCATGCTAATTGATAAGATATGGCTTTAGACCTGTCTTTGTTTATGCATGTAAAACTTTTTTTTAATCCCTTTCTTTTCTTTTTTCATCAAAAAGAAAATACGGAAATCATTTCTATTTTTCTGTTGTTTTTACCGACGGCATTACTGCCGACGAGCCCGAATACGGTAAGATGATGATGGCCTATTCGGGGGTTCCGAGCTCGTCAAACTCGAACTCGACCCAGTTTCCTAATCAAGCAGTTTTCCCGGGGGTGGCTCAACAGGCCCAGCTGCAGGCGCCAGCACCGGAAGAAGTTGCCCACCCCGCTCCCAATCAACGACAGCTCGGGGTATTTCACGCCGGATTCCCACCCAGGAGCGGGTTCCCTTCCTTACTACACAGATCCACTTGGCCGTTTCGATCCAGCAAGGGGAGACGGAGGAGGGCTTGGATCCGTGGGTTCCCCTCCCGATGGTTCAGATCCTTACCAGGATCCCCCTTTCGCGCCTTGAACAATGGGATTCGAAGGGGAAGGAACGAAGCCTTTGAACGGAAGACTCGAATGTAGAACGAGGTTCACCGGTCCCGCGAATGAGCTTCCACACCCCGGTTCCGGTCAATGGGAACGATATGGAAAAGAGGGACTTGAGATCGTTGGTTCGATGAATCCAGTTCATTACTTCCCCCACTTCGGATATAAGACAAGCGGAACGTTAAAAAATATACTACGATCATGATTCTAATTATACTTAGACAAGGGCACAAGGACGGCCCCTAGGGAAAAGATAAGGATAACGATTAAAGAAAGATAAGGAGACAATCCAGATTATGATTATATATAATAAAATGAGACATTCCTCTGGTTTCATTCGGAAAGGTAAGGAGAAAAAAGAATCGACCGTTCGAGTATTCCAAATCTCGAGGTAAAAGTGAGAGTAAGAGAAGCATATATATGTGAGATATATCCATCCATATTGAATTGCAGATACATCAATGATAGAATCATTTTTGATTGGACTAAATACAAATACAGGTCCTACAATATATGAAAGAAAATAGACAAGAACTCAAACAAATAGGAGGAGATAGAAACACTTTTTCTTATATGGAAATGCATATCATAGAAATGCATATCTAAAGAATTCCATGTAAACGGCTCCAGAATAAATGAACAAAAAAAGAAGGGATGGCATCCTAACGAGATCCTAGTCTCAAAACAAAATAAGGGGATATGGCGAAATTGGTAGACGCTACGGACTTGATTGGATTGAGCCTTGGTATGGAAACATACTAAGTGATAACTTTCAAATTCAGAGAAACCCTGGAATTAAAAATGGGCAATCCTGAGCCAAATCCTGTTTTCAGAAAACAAAAAGGGTTCAGAAAGCAAGAATCAAAAAGGATAGGTGCAGAGACTCAATGGAAGCTGTTCTAACGAATAGAGTTGACTGGGTTGATCGAGGAATCCTTCTATTTAAACTCCAGAAAGGATGAACCCATATACGTACATATACGTAATATAATATCAAAGATTAATTGCGATCCAAATCTTTATTTTTTTTTTTTATATGCAAAATGGAAGAAGTCTTGTGAATCGATTCCAAGTTTAAGTAAGAATCGAATATTCACTGATCAAATAAGTCACTCCATAGTCTGATAGATCTTTTAAAGAACTAACTAATAAAGAACTAACTAATTGGATTGGACGAGAATAAAGATAGAGTCCCATTATACATGTCAATATCAATACCGACAAAAATGAAATTTATAGTAAGAGGAAAATCCGTCGACTTTTTAAATCGTGAGGGTTCAAGTCCCTCTATCCCCAATAAAAAATTAGCTTTATTCCCTAACTATTTATCTAACTATTTTTTATCCTTTTTTTTCAGCGGTTCCATTCCAACATTAGTTATGTTTCTCAGCCATTCTACTCTTTCACAAATGGATCGCGGGAAAAAGGTTTCTCTCTTATATCAAGTCTTATGATATATACAATAATATGTGCAAATCAACATCTATGAGAAAGAAATCCCCATTTGAATCATTCACAGTCCGTATAATTATTTTTAGTTAAACTTAACTTACAAAGGATTTTCTTTGAAGATCCAACCAAGACCAATAAATTCCAGGGCCTGGGTAAGACTTTGTAATGCTTTTTTGAGTCTATTTAATTGACTGGCATATACCCAAGCCCTCTAACTAAATAGTATGGGGATGATGCATCGGGAAGAGTCGGGATAGCTCAGTTGGTAGAGCAGAGGACTGAAAATCCTCGTGTCACCAGTTCAAATCTGGTTCCTGGCATGTGGTTAATAATGGATACTGATATGAATTAATCAATATGGATCGATATAATATTCATTACTAGTCTAGATCGTGATACATACTTATCGTTTGTATATATAAAAATATATCCTTTTGGGTGTCTAGAGATATGCCCCATATTTTTTTAGGTGAGTGAAGAGCATAAGCATATATATATAGTTAAAGATAGTTAAAGAAAAGAATAGATTCTGGTTCCTCTTCTTTTTTGTTTGTTCATATGGTACCTCCTCTTGTTAAAAAAGAATGTTAATATATGAATCTCCGAAAAGTTAAATTTTTTTAGTTGGTTTTAAATTTGAAAAGTCTAGAGCGGTAGAACCTGGGGAATATATAAGATTCATTTCAGATACAGTACAAAAAAGGTAACCCAATCCCTTTTCATTTCTTTCTATTTTATTTATTTCATATTATATTTCTTCACGCCCCCTACCCTCTAGAGCCCATATAAGCGATGTGCGCGGTACAAAGTTCATGTTTCGGAACTCTTTTGGTTCATTTTATTGGCCCGGCTCATCCGAAATAAATAGATTCCAAATTGGGCAATATCAACGAAGCCCTATTTTATTTATTTTTCTTGAATTTCGCGTTTCGCGCATACATAATACGAATGAGAGT